CGATGTCTATAGTAAACCAAAGTCATCGTTTAATGCTTAATTGGATTTTGCTTCAATAAAAATGGAAGATTTAGTTACGATTCGAAATATAATTTTCTGTCTTTCTTTATCCATAGATCTTTTATTCATACCTATTTCATTGGAAGGCTTGATCCAATTTCAAAAATTATGTTTCATAATTTGAAAATCCAAGTTTTTCAATTTCTATAATCGCTTCTTAGATCCAAATCATGAGAATGTCTATTTTTCCTCGAGTTTTTCATTGAGAGGGAAAAGATTAAATCCTTTTAAGAAATAAAGTTTTTGGTCGGAATCTGAGCCGAAGGATCCCTTAACTATTAGGATAGAACGAATCACACTTTTACCACTAAACTATACCCGCTACGATCCGATTATCGTATATAAATAAACCTTTTGTCGAGTAATAGTATGGGGCATAGCATAGGATCATAAAAGAATCATAAAAAGGAGAGCGCTGATATATTGTATTTCCTCAGGGAACACGTCGAGATTCTGAAAAAAAAAAAAAAAGAAAAATCATTAATTCTGTATCATTTGTATATCATTTTGTCCTCTATCAGAGAAGTAGAAATAGTTCTAATTAGGATTAGGATTGCTCTTCTTTCAATATCAATACCAACTATTTTTGTTTTTGAGTTTTGAATCAAATGAAATGAAGTAGTTTCTTTTGTATTTTTCTAACTCTGAGTTAGAAAAATACAAAAGAAATCTCTATTGGATTTTCGAAATTAAGTCGAAACAGTCTTATTTAGTTTATATTATATCAATCAATAAAAAATATTGATTAAAAGAAAAAGTAATATTATATTAATATAAAAAAAAAAGTCATATTAATATAATTAAATTAAATAAATTAAATAAAAATTTAAAATTAAAGGAATTAAAAAAGAAAATCAAAATAATGAAGAGAACTCAAAAAAGGAGACAAGGACCTTTCAAGTCTTCCTTGTTCTGTAATATAGGATAAAGGTAGTAATTACCTTTTTTTTTTTCAATTTGGAGAGATGGCTGAGTGGACTAAAGCGTCGGATTGCTAATCCGTTGTACGATTTTTTTGTACCGAGGGTTCGAATCCCTCTCTTTCCGCTCGCATTGATTGCTTGGTATTTTTATTATCTTTCAAAATTACTTTTTTAATTGAATTTATTTTGATTTTATATTTATTTTTACTTTATTTCATTTAATAGTTAAAGATGTAGAAAAGATTAAATGCCAAGAACATGCAAAAATCAAGCAAGGTCAGAAAAAACCTTATTTTTATTCTTCACGTCCAGGATTACGTCCTGGATCATTAGATAAAAATCCGAAGATGAAAAGTGAAACAAAGAATATCACTACTGTGTAGACAAAGAGTTTGAGAGTAAGCATTACACAATCTCCAAGATCTTTTTTTGGTTGAAAAAAAAAAAAGAAAATAGATTCTCTATTTTGATTTTATATCACAAAAAATATTTTGAAACTAAGAAATAAAGTACTTTCTAGACTAGAAAGAGAAAAGGCTTTTTTTTTTATAAATTCAATTTGATTTTAATAAGAGTAGAATCTTTTATTAAAAAAAATTCGCTTTCAGCCTTATGATTTTATATTGCGTATTGCGGTGGGCTCTAATCTAATTCTAATAAAGTAGGGTCTCTTTCAATCGAATGCAAAAATCAGAACGAAGAAAATGAGGAAGGAACTAGGGTGATTCAAATTTCTCCCGTCTAAACAATAACGTCAATGTTTGAATTGAGGGCTTATACTAGAAGACTTAGTTAATCTTATGTTATGAATTGCTAGAATTGATTTCTCGAATAAATCTAGGACAATATTTAAAGATCTTATCGAAAGCTTACAGCAGCTTGCCAAACAAAGGCTAATAGAAAAAAGAGCACAGGGATTACTGGCATAAAATCTACGATTGGATTCAAAAAAGCATAGGCTTCTGGCAATTTTGTGAAGAAAAAACTGCTTGAATAAAGGTCAGAATTAAAACAGATACAAATCAAACTAAAAAAATTAAGCATAACAAAAATTTTTTTCTTGAAGATAATTCTATTTTGACTGAGTTAGTAATATATTTTTGATAACAAAATTTCCGAAAATAAGATTAAAGTAAGGTAGACCAAAAACCTGTCTTTAAACTTATCCAATCAAAAATCTTTTCATTCTCAAATCAAAAAGCAAAAAAAGAATAGAAGAAATCCCATTTTCATATAATATCTTAATTGAATTATATATTATGATCAAGAAATTCACTTTAATTCTATATCTACACATATGAAAATCCGAACAATAAGCTAAATATATTTTATATATATTAGTGTCAGATCTTTGGGGGGCACTTGACAAAAAACCAAATCAATATTACTATATATTAGTGTATGTATGGGGCGTGGCCGAGTGGTAAGGCAATGGGTATATTCTCGGTATTTGGATAGCTGACAATATTATACACCCCCCAAGAGGATATTATACACCCCCAGGAGGATATTACCGGAAAATGCCCAAAATCTTCGAAGGTTCGAAACCTTCCGCCCCACAGCATACCTAGAATGAGTGTTGAACAAAAATAGATAATGGGGCGTGGCCAAGTGGTAAGGCAACGGGTTTTGGTCCCGATATTCGAAGGTTCGAATCCTTTCGTCCCACAGCATACGTAGAATAGTAAAGTAAATAAAAAAATAGATTTTCTTTTTGAAAAACCTTTTCATAAAGTATAATGAAACTCTTCTTTCTTATTTTTAATTACTTTTTTGTTTTGTTTTCTAAGTCTCTTTTTTTTTCAAACATTTTCTTGTAAAAAAGACGGAATTGAATCTATTTTTTTTTTTCAGGAAAGATGAATCGATAGATAGAGTTGGAATTCAAGAAAAAATCAAACGAAGTTTTCCTGATATCTTTTTCGCTTTTTTTTTTTTTACATTAGTTACTTAGATAGAAGTCTTACACCTAAGCCTATTTGAATTGAATTTTCAATGATGCATATCATATTTTGAATTCAATTATTCAATTAATAGACTTCATTTTCTTAACTTAAGCCTGTTTAGGTAGGGTAAAAAAAAAATACACAATAATGACTTAATCTGGGCGTCTTTGTCGTTACTTTACTTTATTTAATCTTTAATCAACACAAAAACTCTAAATAACGAGTAAGAATTAAGGCGGGATTAATTCATATATTCAATTCACTTTCAAAAAGGATTTCATAAAAATCGAAGTCAAATAAACTTAAACTACTTCTACTAATCTAAGACTAAAAAGAAGAAATGTTTATATATATATGTATTCTTTTCATTGACACTCTTGATTTTCATTTTTATTTCGATTTTTCGACTGTCAAAAATGCTTTTTCATTTCTTACTTAATTTAAATATTTAACATAGATAGAATATCCATAATTAATGACTACTTGTTTAGTCTCGCTGATAAAGGGACTCCTAGTATTTCGCAACTTAAATCTTTCGTTATACCCGTCTTTTTTTATCCACGGCTCCACTAAACAAAATTGGCTTTTTTTACCTATTTTTTTTTATTATATTAAATCATTGGATGAGTGATTTAATCCGAATTTGAATATGCAATTTATTTATCTTAGGATAAAATAAGATCCCAATTTGATTTTATATTTTAAATAAATTTGATTTTTTATTTTAAATAAATGTACAATTTTATTCAAATAATGATATTGATATCTAGATGAGATGGGGCAATTTTTTTGAAATTGAATCTTTTTAATGATTTCTTATGAGTTCTTGGTACTTGTAGAAATTGGAAATTGGCAAATCGCGAATCCATCCTATTGAATCACTTGAGGCTGAAAATTCACAAGCTGAAGGTTCAAAAAGAACTTATTTTTTCATCATATTAATAATCTGTGAATTGGAAATCCAATACTATTTATAAAATAGTAATACACTAAAACATGATATTATCATATTAAAATAGTAAAGTGCATTTTTTCTGATATTTTTTCATAGACTATCCAATAGAAGTTAAAAATTTAGATCGATGGAAGCGATGACTATTCACGATTACATAATGTAATCTAGTATATACCGGTTCAAAATTCCAAAATTCAAGGAATGTTAGGGTAAAACTTCGTTTGAAGCGATGTGCTAGAAAGCAATGTGCGACTTGAAGGACATGATCGGCTGTGGATTTCTACACCACCCTACCTATATAATTAAGTATAGAAAATGTAAGGTACTCGTGGCTCGATATCGTTTGTTCTGTTAGACACTAGACCCTTCCATTTTTGTTGGGTTGTAATGGAAATAGTACATGATGGAGCTCGAGTAGAAAGTATTGATTTCTTTCTCCAGGGCAAGTACGGTTAGTACCAATCAATAAGCGGAAACAACTTCGTAAGTATCTTTTCGATATTGAAAGAATTCAATTCGAGCAAGCAAGTTTCGAATCCAAGACACGAAAAAAGTTTCTTGGAATTGGACAAATTCTTTTAATAAAAAAAAGTCTATGATGCGGGAATCAATCGTTATTTTGGTTCTTTAATTGAATATTTTAATATAAAGAAATCACAAAAAGTGGTATGTTGCATCCATTTTTTTTCTTTTGGCCATTTTATTTTTGAACGATTTAAGATCGCCGAAGTAATGTCTAAACCCAATGATTCAAGGCAAAGACAAAGTATCCTGGAAAAAGGAAATATCCTTTTCAATTCTTTCAACAAATAATGAATAAAAATGGATTCTAAAAAAAAAAAGACAAACAAAAAGAAAGGAAAGTAGGGATCACTCAATATCAATAAATAAAATGCCTAAATAGAAAGAGTTTTCTTTGAGCTATTTGAAAGTTATTACACGTCAGTTAGTAGGTTCGACTGATTTTTTTTAATATTATTATTAAATTCAATTCTTTTCTTCATTGTCTATTTTTCAAGATATTAATATTGACAACAGTGCAGCAACTCAATATAATCTAAGTAAGTAGATCTATCTGCTATTGGGATCTATTTTTGTTTGTTTTTCTTATATAAGTATTTTTTTTATTTTTCTTTTTTGGTTATTTTAATGTTTTGATTTGAGTATATCTTTTTTTTTTTATTTTTTATGTATTTTGATTCCGATTGTATTAACATAAACGAATTCTTTTCGTTTTTAGGGTTGCTAACTCAACGGTAGAGTACTCGGCTTTTAAGTGCGGCTAACACCTTTTACACATTTAGATGAAAAAATGATTCGCCCATACCATCGGTATAGTTTGTAAGACTACGACTGATCCTGAAAGGAATGAATGGAAAAAATAGCATGTCGTATCAATGAAGAATTCTGAGAATATTTCATTTTACCGAATCGTCTTCAAACCTTGTTTGAAATCTTGGGTCGGACGATAAACAAATGAATTCAAAATTTGTCAAGTGAATAAATGGATAGAGACCTACGTCTTCAATTAGATAGAGAAAGATAAAAAAGCAACGAGTTTCCGTTCTAAATTTGAATAATTATCGATCTAATTAGACGTTAAAAATATATTAGTACCCGATGCGTGAAAGGCTTGTTCATGAGCGGATTTTCTATTTTTTTAATGAATCCTAACTATTCCATGAGGGGAGATGAATGTGTATAATAAATAGTATATTGATAAAGAGATTTTTCCAAAATCAAAAGAGCGATTGACTTGAAAAAGTAAAGGATTTCTAATCGTCTTCTTCTGCTATAATGAACATAAACCAATTGGGCGGAAAAAAGGGATGCTAGAGAATCCGTTGATGAGTTTGTTTTTGTTTTCGAGGTATCTATTTTATTATTATTATCATACTTTGTTTTTACTCTATCGCACTATGTATCATTTAATAACCCAATAAATCCCTTATTATCCTTGTTTCAATCAAATCTAATTCAAATTAAATTCAATGGGGGAAGAGGAATATCAAAGATATTTAGAACTAGATAGATCTCGTAAAAATGACTTTCTCTATCTATACCCACTTATCTTTCAAGAGTATCTTTATATACTTGCTCATGATCATAGTTTACATAGATCTGCTTTGTTGGAAAATTTAAGTTATGACACTAAATTGAGTTTCCTAATTGTAAAACGTTTAATTACTCGAATGTATCAACAGAATCATTTGATTATTTCTGATAATGATTATAAACAAAATATATTTTTTATATACAACAACCATTTGTATTCTCAAATAATATTAGAGGGGTTTGCACTCAGTGTGGAAATTCCATTTTCGCTACGATTTATGCCTTCTTTAGAAAATTCAGAAATATTGAAATTTCAGAATTTACGATCAATTCATTCAATATTTCCTTTTTTAGAGGATAAATTTCCACATTTAAATTATGTATCAGATGGGTTACTACCCTACCCCATTCATCTAGAAAAAGTGGTTCAAACCCTTCGGTACTGGCTGAAAGATCCTTCTTCTTTGCATTTATTACGACTCTTTCTTCACGAGTATTGGAATTTGAACAGTCCTTTTTTTCCAAAGAAATCTATTTGTTTTTTTGCAAAAAGGAATCTAAGATTATTTGTGTTTTTATATAATTCTTATGTATATGAATACGAATCCATTTTCTTTTTTCTTCGTATCCAATTCTTTCATTTACGATCCAAACTTTTTCAGGTTCTTTTTGAGCGAATCTATTTCTATGGAAAAGTAGAGAATTTTACAGAAGTTTTTGCTAATAGTTTTCAAGTTACTCTACAGTTGTTCAAGGACCCTCACATGCATTATGTTAGATATCAAGAAACTTTCTTTTTTGCTTTAAAGGGTACGCCCCTTATAATGAAAAAGTGGAAATACTACTTTGTTAATTTATTTCAATGTCATTTTTTTGTGTGGTTTCAACCAGAACAGATCTATATAAATCTATTAGATAAGTCTTCTATCGACTTTATGGGTTATCTTTTAAGTGTAGAATTTAATCCTTCAGTGATACGAAGTCAAATGCTAGAAAATTCGTTTATAATAGAGAATACTATGAAGAAACTGGATACAATAGTTCCAATTATTCCTTTGATTGAATTGTTGGCAAAAATGAAATTTTGTAACAAAGTAGGACATCCCATTAGTAAACCGACCTGGACCGATTCATCGGATTCGGATCTTATTGACCGATTTGTGTATATATGCAGAAACGTTTCTCATTATTATAGTGGATCCTCAAACAAAAAGAGTTTGTATCAACTAAAATATATACTTCGATTTTCTTGTCTGAAAACCTTTGCTCGTAAACATAAAACCCCTATACGCGCTTTGTTGAAAAAACTAGGTTCGGATTTTTTGGAAGAATTTTTTACAGAAGAACCGATTCCTTTTTTGACCTTCCCGAGAGCTTCATCTATTTCTCGAAAGTTAGATAAAGGGCGGATTTGGTATTTGGATATTATATTGGTATTTGGATTTGGATATTTGTATTAACGATCTAGCCAATCAGGAATAATTAGTTGTGAAAACATGGAAATAGAAATAAAATTATCCATAAAAAAAAAAAAGGAATAGAGGTAACAATTGATTTCTTGCTATTATGAAATGTTCATGCAAGATACGAGTAAGGATTGAGATTGAGTAATTGAGTATTCCATTTTCTTAGTGCTTTCATCTAGGGAGGGAGCTGAGTTTTAGATGTATACGTAGGGAAAGCCGTGTGCGATGAAAAAGGCAAGCACGGCTTGGGGAGGGATTTTTTTTACCAGTGAAATTGTCTACTCCATCCGACTAGTTCCGGGTTCGAGTCCCGGGCAACCCATGCTAACTAGCATATTGAAATCCTATGCAATCCTATATCATATGTATATAAAGATAAATTTGGGATTTTCTTTTTTCTCAACTTTTTTTATTCAATATTCAAAAAACTCTCATAAATCTAGATAAGATCATAAAGATATATCCACGAATCTTGATAGTGGTTGACCCAGGTATAGAAATCATATTTGAATGTTGGACAATCTACTATCCATCAAGATTCATAGGGGTTGGGCTAAAAAATGGACTCTTTATTCCATTTTTTTTTTCATTCCATTTTTTAGTTATTAGCGTGGAGGTTACGTTGGGCGGAACTTATGCTTTCGTATCAAAGTAAAAATTCCATTTCTTAGATATAGAGGAGGTTGCTAGATGTTATAAAACTTCGGCTCATTCGTTGTTTTAGGCATTTGTTGTTTTAGCCATTCGCTCTTTTGGATGGAATGAAAAAAAAAAAGGCCGTTAGGCAGAGGAGGTATAGATGAACTTGGATCTTATTATTTACAATATGATGGTTAGTAACAATATGATGGTAACTTTGGGTCTATGTGTGGTAAAAAAAAAAATAAGATGGTTTTGGAATAGTTATATTGCGTTCTTTCTTCAAACCTATCTTCTTTCTAAACTTCTTTCTAAAACCTGTTTTGAGAATATTATTTTAAGTTTCAGTGAGGCTATAAGTTTTGAGGCTATAAATTTGATTTATACTTTCATTTTTAGTGACATTTTTAGTCAAATTGCAAATCGTGATGAAAGCGAGAGTACAAATTTCCCTAAAAATTCCATTTGTGCCTATCTCAGCAAATTTAAGAATCTCTGGCTTGTGTGCGATTTTTGCGACGGAATGAACTTTCACAAATTTTGTAAGGAAAGAATGCATATTTGTGAATATTGTGATTCTTACTTAAAAATGAGTAGTTCGGAGCGCATCAAGCTTTTGCTTGATCCAGATACTTGGAATCCTATGGATCAACAAATGCGTTCGTTAGATCCCATTCAATTTGATCAAATAGATGAGTGGCCCCGGTTGCAAGATCTCGAGACCTTCAGTTCAGATCTAGAGACCCTCATTTCAGATCTAGAGACCTTCATTTATACAGATACAGAAGAGATAGCGGAATTCCCTGTGTTGAGGTTTTTATATTCGTCTAGGCGTTCGCAAAGCGAGTACTATGCAAGCCTGATGAGGGCACGTTTGCGTAGAACAAAGCTAGAGGAGGCTAAAAAAAAAAATCAAGCTAAAAACAATGACCTAGGAGGTCCATCCAATGATGAACCCGTGGTCGTAGACCCAGAAGACGATGAACCAGTGGTCATAAATCCAGAAGACGATGAACCAGTGGTCATAGATCCAGAAGACGAAGAACTAGAGATATTCTTCTTTCCAGAAGACGATGAAATAGAGATAAATGATGATCCTTATATAGAAAAAATAAAATGGTGTCAAAAAGAAACGGGATTGACTGAGGCTGTTGAGACAGGAACAGGTCAATTAAACGGCATTCCCATAGCAATTGGTGTCATGGATTTTAGTTTTGTGGGAGGTAGTATGGGATCTGTAGTAGGCGAGAAAATCACTCGTTTGATTGAGTATGCTACCAATACAAATTTACCTCTTATTCTAGTGTGTGCTTCCGGAGGAGCACGCATGCAAGAAGGAAGTTTGAGCTTGATGCAAATGGCTAAAATATCTTCCGCTTTACATGAGTATCAATTGAATAAAAAGTTATTTTTGATATCGATTCTTACATCTCCCACGACTGGTGGGGTGACAGCTAGCTTTGGTATGTTGGGGGATATCATTATTGCTGAACCTGATGCTTACATTGCATTTGCCGGTAAAAGAGTAATTGAGCAAACATTGAATACGATAGTACCGGAGGGTTCACAAGAAGCCGAATTTTTGTTTGAAAAAGGATTATTGGATCTAATCGTGCCGCGTAATCTTTTAAAAAGCGTTTTAACTGAGTTATTTCATCTCCATGGCTTTTTTCCCTTGAATCCTAAATCAACTAGACTCTTAAGTGAATTAGCAGTTAATTAAATAGGTAAAAAAAGTAACTACAATAATAATAATAATGAAATAAAACGAATCTTATCTTCTTACCTATGTCGAGCAAAACAAAAAAAGGGGGGTTAGGAAAAATGGAATCTTGTATATTTTTATATATCTTCATTTCTTCCGAGAATCCCCCCTTTTTTTTATTAAAAATGACTAAAAATTCCTCTTGCTGGATTGCTGGATCCTATTTTATTTTCCAAATTTTTTTGGGAATATTTATTTTTGGGAATATAGAATATAAGCTATACACGTAAAAAACTCTTTATTCAAATTGAATTATTAAAGACTCAATTATTTTAAATTTTGAAAATAAAATTCAAAAACTCAGAAAATTCAAGTTATAAGACAAGAAGAATAAGAGTAAAACAAGGGGATTATCATCCATTTATTTCATGTAGAAAAATGACAAAGTCCATTTAATTTAGGTAGTTTGAAATTCCTTGCGCTATTTTATATATATAGTATTATAGAGAAATTAAAAAATTATAATGATTTTAAAATATCTTTCTAACAAATATAAGAAGATAAAAAAATTGTTATAACAATATAATAATAAGTTGTAACAATATAATAATATATATAACAATATAATAAAAATAAAAAGTTCTAACAATTTAATAATAATAAATTTAATAATAAATAAATAGGTACAAATATTAAATAATTCGAGGTGCCCATTCTATGACAATTCTCAACAATTTACCCTCTATTTTTGTGCCTTTAGTGGGTTTAGTATTTCCGGCAATTGCAATAGCTTCTTTATTTCTTTATATTCAAAAAAACAAGATTCTTTAGTTTAGATCCGATGGGGAAATTTTTCATTTCTTTTTTTTTTTTTTTCAAGACTTAGGCGTGGATCATAAGACAGATATCTATCTAGTAAAATAGGGTATAATGGTATAGCGGGTATACCGCGCGGCCTCTCCTTCAAACATAAATAAAAGAATTCTTATACATACAGGTGTAAATATGATATATGAGTAAATGGGCTTATTTTAAATTGAAAATCAATCTAAATTGAGTTCGACAAAAATGCAAAGCCAATGTATCCCTATGTGTTGAGATAGGGAATCTTCTGAGCAGGCTCCTATTCTTATTTCAATTTAAATTTCATTTTAGATCTAACGAATTCCTCCTAAAAAAAAAAATGGACATCCGAATAAATGTAATGCGAGTTGATGAAAGTGATTTCGAAAACAAACAAAATCAAGTAAAATTCATTTGAGCTAGTCTCCTACTTCCAATAAAATGAAACTGGATCGAGTATGAGTTGGCGATCAAAACATATATGGATAGAGCTTATAGTGGGGTCTCGAAAAACAAGTAATATCTGTTGGGCCGTTATACTTTTTTTAGGTTCATTAGGATTTTTTTTTGTTGGACTTTCCAGTTACCTTGGCAGAAATTTGATATCTTTATTTCCGTCTCAGCAAATCATTTTTTTTCCACAAGGCATCGTGATGTCTTTCTATGGTATCGCCGGTCTATTTATTAGCTCGTATTTATGGTGCACAATTTCGTGGAATATAGGGAGTGGTTATGATCGATTTGATAGAAAAGAAGGAATAGTCTCTCTTTTTCGTTGGGGATTTCCGGGAAAGAATCGTCGCATCTTACTCAGATTCTTTATGAAAGATATTAAGTCTATCAAAATAGAAGTTAAAGAGGGTATTTATCCTCGACGTGTTCTTTATATGGAAATTAGAGGTCAGGGAGCCTTTCCTTTGACTAGGACCAATGAAAATTTGACTCCACGAGAAATTGAGAAAAGGGCGGCGGAATTGGCCTATTTCTTGCATGTACCAATTGAAGTATTTTGAAATGAACTCAAGAATAAACATTTTTTTAGCAGGAAGGAAAAAATAAATCTGTTTTCTATAGGCCTAACTTAATTGAAATTTCTTCATACTATTCTATTGTATTGATGAAAAAAAAATCTTCTATTTATTCTAATTATTATTTATTTGTTTTATTATTTATTTATTCTAATTATGTATTACATAATCTAATCATGTATTATATGATATAGTAAATAATAGAGTATATACTAAATAAGTATATAATAAATAATTATATACTAAATAATAGAGTAAAACGAAACTTTTTTATTCGCAATTTTATTATGCGTATGGAATTCATTCAGTAACAAAATAAGTAAGAAATCGAAATAATAAATAGACCCATCTACGAGATCAAAACAAGGCATTTCGGGCTAAGATATAGACTCAAGAAATTCTATCTTTTTCAATATTGAATTCAATATTGATACGATAGATCCTATCTTGGAAATTCTCTTTCTTTTGTCAATCCACCTTTCTTTTTATCCCTTTTTTTTTTCTCCTTAATCTTAAGGATGAAGCAAAGCATTGGATCACTTCGAATGATAGCTTGACTTTCTTTTTTTGCCCTTACCTTACCACTCGTTTTTGATCATGACATAATAATATTCTTCAGAAATTTATCTCAAATTTTTCTGGTAACTGCGGGGGGTCGACCAATTTCTTATATATATATATTAGTGGTATATATTCTATTGGATTTGCTAGTTTGATAGAACAGAATTATTTCATCTAGAAATCTGAATTTGAAATGACTTTTTTGAACATTCTTCAAAAAGAGGGAATTATTTTGAATTTGAACAATTGAGAGATCTGAAAACAAGATTTTTTTCTTCATTCGTATACTCTTTCTTAAATTTCTTAACTTCTTTCTGAATTATTTCTAAGTTCAGGATCGAACTAATGATTTACAAATTCAAAATAGAGAATCAATTTATAGGTTCCAAGCCATGCCGTGAACTTCTGGAAATAGTTGATCATATAATATAGAGTCGACCAATGAGGTGGGTTCATTAACAATTCACAGACGAAAAAATGAAAAAAAAAAAAGCATTCATCTCCGTTCTATATCTTACATCTATAGTCTTGTTACCCTGGTGGATCTCTTTTTCGTTTAATAAAAGTGTGGAATCTTGGGTTATTAATTGGGGGAATACTAGTAAATCTGAAATTTTTTTAAATACTATTCAAGAAAAGAGTATTATAGAAAAATTCATAGAATTAGAGGAACTTTTCTTGTTGGACGAAATGATAAAGGAATATCCGGAACCACATCGACAAAAGTTTATTATCACAATCCACAAAGAAACGATCCAATTGATCAAGATGTACAATGAAGAGCGTATCCATATGTTTTTGCACTTCTCGACAAATATAATATGTTTCATTATTCTAAGCGGTTATTATATTCTAGGTAATGAAGAACTTCTTATTCTTAATTCTTGGGTTCAAGAATTTCTATATAACTTAAGTGACACAATAAAAGCTTTTTTTATTCTTTTAGTAACTGATTTTTGTATAGGATTCCATTCACCTCGCGTTTGGGAACTCATGATTGGATCTGTCTACAAGGATTTCGGATTTGCTCATAACGATCTAATTATATCCAGTCTTATTTGCACTTTTCCAGTCATTCTGGATACCATTTTTAAATATTCGATCTTTTGTTATTTAAATCGTGTATCTCCGTCACTTGTAGTGATTTATCATTCAATGAATGACTAAAAAATAATTTACCTATCCAATTCGAATCTTTGTTATTTTGCCCATAAGCAAAACATTCAAAATCTTATTTATATATACACTTTTTTGCTATACATGGAAACGTCTAAGCGATTGAGATTCCTCCTCTACTTTACTGAAAGATTTTTCAGTAAAACAGCAGCATCGTGGGTATGAAACTAGAACTAGACTAGCGACCTACCGAATTTTATTGTAGAAATTTTTTAGATCAACGACTGTACCATGCAAACTAGAAAGAGCCTTTCTTGGATAAAAGAAGAGATTACTCGCTTCATTTCTGTATCGCTCATCATATATATAATGACTCAGGTATCCATTTCAAATGCATATCCTATTTTTGCGCAGCAGGGTTATGAAAATCCACGTGAGGCAACAGGACGTATTGTATGCGCCAATTGTCATTTAGCTAATAAGCCTGTGGATATTGAGGTTCCGCAAGCGGTACTTCCTGATACTGTATTTGAAGCAGTTATTCGAATTCCTTATGATATGCAACTGAAACAAGTTCTTGCTAATGGGAAAAAGGGAGCTTTGAATGTGGGGGCTGTTCTGATTTTACCCGAGGGGTTTGAATTAGCCCCCCCCGATCGTATTTTGCCAGAGATGAAAGAAAAGATAGGCAATCTGTCTTTTCAGAGCTATCGCCCCAATAAAAAAAATATTCTTGTGATAGGCCCTGTTCCTGGTCAGAAATATACTGAAATTACCTTTCCTATTCTTTCTCCGGACCCCGCTACTAAAAAAGATGTTCACTTCTTAAAATATCCCATATATGTAGGTGGAAACAGGGGAAGGGGGCAAATTTATCCCGACGGGAGCAAGAGTAACAATACGGTTTATAATGCAACAGCTGCGGGTATAGTAAGCAAAATCATACGAAAAGAAAAAGGGGGGTACGAAATAACCATAACAGATGCGTCAGAGGGGCGTCAAGTGATTGATATTATACCTCCAGGACCGGAGCTTCTTGTTTCAGAAGGCGAATCCATCAAACTTGATCAACCATTAACGAGTAATCCTAATGTGGGGGGATTTGGTCAGGGTGATGCGGAAATAGTACTTCAAGACCCATTACGTATCCAAGGCCTTTTGTTCTTCTTGACATCTGTTATTTTAGCACAAATTTTTTTAGTCCTTAAAAAGAAACAGTTTGAGAAGGTTCAATTGTCCGAAATGAATTTTTAGATCGGCGGATTTCTCAAGTTCTTAAAAAGAACAAAATTTTTGTTGGCAATTCAATTATGTATGGTATGATAAAAAAAAATTGTGAAAATCTTTTTTCTTTCTAGTCTTTATTTTTACCAGATTTTTAGCATTACTTATACTTCATTTCTAGTCATACTATGTATAGTATTGGTAAGATAGAGTATTGGTAAGAAGACTATTTCATATCATATCCGCTTTTTTGAAATCTAAATTCGAGGTATGTGATTAGGTCACTATTGTCCGATTTAATTGTCACAAAATGTATCAATAGCTTTACCTTTTTTTATTTGAATAGAATCTTTTCGAATAGAATCTTATAGAATGTGATTCGAAGCATAAGATAAGTAAACGAAGAGGCAAAAAATAAAATAAATCAAATGGGGGGGGATATTACTCTATTTGTCTTCCTAATCTTTTTCCTAGGCTAG